GTTCTTTTTATGAGGCACAAACGGGAGAATTTATCCTGGAAGCGGAAGAACTGCTGAAACTGCGTGAAACCCTCACAAGGGTTTATGTACAAAGAACGGGTAAACCCTTATGGGTTGTATCGGAAGACATGGAACGAGATGTTTTTATGTCAGCAACGGAAGCCCAAGCTTATGGAATTGTTGATCTTGTAGCGATTGAATGAAAATAGCCTGGATTTCGTGCAAATCTATGATTTGCTATTTTCTCTTCTTTTCTTACCGAGTTTCATTTTAATAGAATATTAAATAGACGGAATTCATAATTATCCGGTTAGGATCGATCTAAACCAGCCCATTATGTATATGATTCAACATGCCAACTATTAAACAACTTATTAGAAATACAAGACAGCCAATCAGAAATGTCACAAAATCCCCCGCTCTTCGGGGATGCCCTCAGCGTCGAGGAACATGTACTAGGGTGTATGTGCGACTCGTTCAGATCATGAGCTGCGACAAAAGAAAGAAAGAAAACCATTTTTCCAGTATCAATGATCAGTACCAGTGAATAGGATAGAATGGAAAAAACGAACTCCATTCACTATCTAAAAATAAGAAAATCCATCATATCCCTCTATTGTGTATGAAATTTATGGTTTCCGTTGGTGCAAATCCAATCACCTCAATTTAAGATGAGAAGCAATTCTCCATTGGTAGCAAATGGTTATCCATTAAGCGGAGGAAATCTTAGTTAAAAAACAGAAAGACTAGGCCCCCTTGCAAGAACGGACTAACAGGGTCAGCTACCCAGCCAACCTTCATAATTAAATACCGTTACTGTATAGGTAGATCTCGTTGTGAAAGACCTATTACTGGATAATTCAAGGGTAGAGCCAAAGAATGTGAACTATACAAGTTACCAATAACATTGATTAAATGAAGTAAAGGCTCCGGTGTATAGAGAAGACCTCACCGTTTAAGAAGGAACCATAGAAACGATGGAATCCACGATTTCCTTATCCATTTATATTTTGTTATTTACTCTATTTTTGATACCTAGTAGAATACAACTTCTTATTTCGAAGTGAAATGCCTAGAAAAAAGAAAAAATCGTGGTCGGGAAGGTTATAGTAGCCAAAGCCATTGGAATTTTTAGTTTATACATTGGAAAAATCCGTTTTGTTATTAATAGACTAGGAAAGGGAAAAGAATAACTGAAAGAAAGGAAATCAATTAGTTATTCGTGAAAGTTTCATTTATTCAATGACCAGAATTAGACGGGGATATATAGCTCGGAGACGTAGAACAAAAATTCGTTTATTTGCATCAAGCTTTCGAGGGGCTCATTCAAGACTTACTCGAACAATTACTCAACAGAAAATAAGAGCTTTGGTTTCAGCTCATCGGGATAGGGATAGGCAAAAGAGAAATTTTCGTCGTTTGTGGATCACTCGAATAAACGCAGTAATTCGTGCAAGGGGGGTATCCTATAGTTATAGCAGATTACTACACGATCTGTACAAGAAACAGTTGCTTCTTAATCGTAAAATACTTGCACAAATAGCTATATTAAATAGGAATTGTTTTTATATGATTTCCAATGAGATCATAAAAGAAGTAGATTGGAAAGAATCCACCGGAATAATTTAAATAGAGTTCCCCGGAGAATGAACTCCGGGAGAGTAGAGTCAAAATTCATATAATACGATAAAATATTATAAAGTAGTCAAAATGAATGAACACGTTCAATAAATTCAATAAAAAAAAAATATTTCTTCTTCCCCGATTCTTTTTTTTCTTACGACACGATAATAAAATTAGGATTTTTCGAACAAAACATCAATCTGCGTTTGATTTCGGATTGGAATTTTGATGATTCAAGTGAAGAAAGAGTAAGCCTATCTATTTCTGGCTCTAAGACCAGTAGTTCTAGAGGTCGACTCGGTTCTTTCAAATTGTTTCTCATTATTAAGAAAAGGTAACAAAGATAAAATACGAGCTTGTTTTATAGCAATAGTAATTAATCGTTGTTGTTTCAAGGTCAACCTATTCACTCGTCGAGATAATATTTTTCCTTGTTCACTAATAAATCGACTAATTAAACTCATGTTTCTATAATCAATTCGATCCCCCGATTGGATCGGGGGCAAACGCCTACGAAAAGATCGCTTGGATTTAAGAATAAGAAAAGGTCGCTTGGATTTATCCATGGTTTGTTTAGTTTATGCCTTATCCCGAAAATCCTATTTCGGTCGTATCTAAAATGAATTAGAATAAATAAATAAATAGGATTTGGTTTGTTTATATTTAAATATATTATATATATAATGTAATTTTTTCCCCTTCCTTGGAAGGGTGACATGATACACAGGTGCTCGGTTCGATCTATTTCTTTATCTCCCCATGAATCGTATGTTTGTAACAATATGGACAGAATTTTCTCAATTCCAATCGATTAGGCGTATTGTGCCGGTTCTTTTGAGTAATATATCTGGAAATGCCCGTTGAGACCTTATTAACA